AAAAGGCGCTCTTTATCATTGTATTTATAATGACAAGAGATTCCCTGATATGATATATATATATAGTGTATAGTCATATATATCGTATAGTGAAGTATTACTCCGGATTTTCAAAAAAGAGCATTTTTTTCAATAATCACACCTAATACCTTCTTATTGTTTCTTATTGGTTAACTTATTAGTTAATAAAAAATGCTAGCGATTGGTTTAGTCTAATAGGAAAGAAGATATTCAAATAAAGAATTTTTGATCGAATGACTATTCATCTATTGTTTTTATATTTTCTTACAAAACAAAAACAAAAAAACAAAAAAAAAGGGGGACAAAATAACTCTATGAAAAACTGGTGGTTTAATTCAATGTTGTTTAAGAAGGAGTTAGAGCGCAAGTGCGGGCTAAATAAATCAATGGACAGTCTTGGTCCTATTGAAAATACCGGTGAAATTGAAGATTCTAATATAAAAGATGCAACTAAAAATATTCAGAGTGGGGGGGGTCTTGACGATTCTAGTTACAGAAATCTTTGTCGTTTATACGGCGTCAAAGACATTCGGAGTTTATTCCCCAATAAACCTATTTTGGTTAAGGATAGTAATGGAGACAAATATTCCATATATTTTGATTTTTTTGATATTGCAATTTCAATTTTTGAGATTGACAACAATTATTTGTTTCTGAATGAACTAGATAATTGCATATTCCATATATTTTGATTTTTTTGATATTGCAATTTCAATTTTTGAGATTGACAACAATTATTTGTTTCTGAATGAACTAGATAATTGGAATAATTATATTAATAGTTGCATTAATAGTTATCTTCAGTCTGAAATCTGTATCGATACTTCCATCGTAAGTGATAGCGATAATTGCAGTGATACTTACATTTATAGGTACATTTGTGGTGAAAGTCGAAATAATGGTGAAGGGGAGGGTTCGGATGATGAAAGGGGGGGTTCGGCGGGTATACGAACCCCCGCGCAAGATAGTGATTTAATTCTAGAAGAAAGTTCTAATGATAGTGATGAGCAAGATGGAGATAGTTCTAATGATAGTGATGAGCAAGATAGTGATTTAACTCTAGAAGAAAGTTCTAATGATAGTGATGAGCAAGATAGTGATTTAACTCTAGGTTCGGCGGGTATACGAACCCCCGCGCAAGATAGTGATTTAACTCTAGAAGAAAGTTCTAATGATATCGATGGGCAAGATGAAGATAGTGATTTAACTCTAGAAGAGGGTTCGGATGATGAAAGGGGGGGTTCGGCGGGTATACGAACCCCCGCGCAAGATAGTGATTTAATTCTAGAAGAAAGTTCTAATGATAGTGATGAGCAAGATAGTGATTTAACTCTAGAAGAAAGTTCTAATGATATCGATGGGCAAGATGAAGATAGTGATTTAACTCTAGAAGAAAGTTCTAATGATATCGATGGGCAAGATGAAGATAGTGATTTAACTCTAGAAGAAAGTTCTAATGATATCGATGGGCAAGATGAAGATAGTTCTAATGATAGTGATGAAACTGACATATATAGCAAATATAGTCATTTGTGGGTTCTATGCGACAATTGTTATGGATTAAATTATAAGAGATTTTTGAAAGAAAAAATGAATATTTGTGAACACTGTGAGTGGCATTTGAAAATGAATAGTTCAGATAGAATAGATCTTTTGATCGATCCGGATACTTGGAATCCTATGGACGAAGACATGGTCTCTCTAGATCCCATTGAATGGGATTCATCTTTATTTGATGAAGAGGACGAACCTTATAAAGATCGTCTTGATTCTTATCAAACAAAGACGGGATTACCCGAGGCTGTTCAAACAGGCATAGGCGAACTAAATGGCATTCCCGTAGCAGTTGGGGTTATGGATTTTGAGTTTATAGGGGGCAGTATGGGATCCGTAGTCGGGGAAAAAATCACCCGTTTGATTGAATACGCTACCAATCAATTTCTACCTCTTATTATAGTGTGTGCTTCGGGGGGGGCGCGTATGCAAGAAGGAAGTGTGAGCTTGATGCAAATGGCTAAAATCTCGTCTGCTTTATATGATTATCAATCAAATAAAAAGTTGTTTTATGTATCAATCCTTGCATCTCCTACTACTGGTGGGGTGACGGCCAGTTTTGGTATGTTGGGTGATATCATTATTGCCGAACCCAATGCTTACATTGCATTTGCGGGTAAAAGAGTAATTGAAGAACTGTTGAAAATAACAGTACCCGAAGGTTTGCAAGAGACTGAAAATTTATTTGATAAGGGAGCATTCGACCTAATCGTACCACGTAATCTTTTAAAAAGTGTTCTGACTGAGTTATTTAAGCTCCACGGTTTCTTTCCTTTGACTAAAAATTAAAAAAAAACCAAATAGAGTGCTAAGTTCAATTATTTTTATTTGTAGCAAAGGAGTAGTTAGTTTATTCGGAATTAAAGGAAATAGGAATTTTGTTTGGTGATCTAAGTATCTATATATCTATATCTAAGTGAGGATATAGATATATAGATATTTATATTATCTATAGTATCTATATATCTATATCTAAGTGAGGATATAGATATATAGATACTTATATCTATACTAAGTATTGAATTATGAATTAATAGTTATAGTTAAATAATAATGAAAATTCTTAATTATAATTATTAATAATAATTATAAGATATCTTTTTTTATAAATAATAATAACAGGTACGAACAATAAATCGAGGTACCCATTCTATGAACCTTCCCGCTTTTTTTGTGCCTTTAGTAGGCATAGTATTTCCGGCAATTGCAATGGCTTCTTTATATCTTCATGTTCAAGAAAACAAGATTGTTTAGACCTGATGGACCCCCTCTCTTCTATTTTTTTTTTTTCAAAAACTTAGACTTGCATCATAACTAATAGAGATATCTATTTAGCGAAATATGAGATAACATGTGATTTCTGCCGAACATAAAGACATAAGGTAAAGGACTCTTATACCTGTAGAAACATAATAATATATGGGTAAAAAAATTCTAGCCGTTTTCAAATCGACCAGGATCGCTAGATGGCTGAAATAAAAAGTCCTCGGATCTATATGTATAGTGGGATCATATGAAGGGTATGTTATTATTTTATAGTTATTATTTTATAGATCTAAGTAATTAGATGAATTACTCCTAAAGGTTCACATCAAACTAGTGCTAGTTGATGAGAGTTACTTCGGAAACAAAACAAAAAAGATAAAGTCAAAAAAATTGGAGGGTTTCCCTCAATTCTAATAAAATACAATCGGATCCAGTATGGATTGGCGATCAGAACATATACGGATAGAACTTATAACGGAGTCTCGAAAATTAAGTAATTTCTGCTGGGCCTTTATCCTTTTTTTAGGTTCATTAGGATTCTTATTGGTTGGAACTTCCAGTTATCTTGGTAGAAATTTGATATCTTTTTTTCCGTCTGAGCAAATCATTTTTTTTCCACAAGGTATCGTGATGTCTTTCTACGGAATCGCGGGTCTCTTTATTAGTTCCTATTTGTGGTGCACAATTTTCTGGAATGTAGGCAGCGGTTATGATCGATTCGATAGAAAGGAAGGCATAGTGTGCATTTTTCGGTGGGGATTTCCTGGAAAAAATCGTCGCATATTCCTACGATTCCTTATAAAAGATATTCAGTCCATTAGAATAGAAGTTAAAGAGGGTATTTATACCCGTCGTGTCCTTTATATGGACATCCGGGGCCAGGGGAACATTCCCTTAACTCGTACTGATGAGAATTTGACTACACGAGAAATTGTAGAAAAAGCTGCTGAATTGTCCTATTTCTTGCGTGTACCAATTGATTTGAAACAAAATGGTAAATGGGTGCTTTGAGGGAAAAATGCAAGAATCCTCTTTTTTTCTATAACATAAACTAAGTGAAGTTTCATCAGAAGGGTCATTCGAGCGAAAGCGGGCGGAACAACTACAAAACGAAATTCTTTATTTTTGTCACTCGACGTTTTATTTTCTCCTTTCTTTTGTGTTCCTTAATAACCAACAGAAAAATAACAATTAGATTTCTTAATAATGATAATTAGCCAATTTCTGCCTTGTTTTGCTACTTTGAGTATTGCAATATCTTTCCCTCAATTATTCTACTATTCCTGTCTGTGGGCAATCAGTGAATTTTTTTTTGAAATATTGGATATTGTGGATTCTTTCGTCTCAAAATTGGATTAATATTCATTACTTAAAGCGTTTCTTTCAGTCATTCATTGAAAGGAGAGAGTTGTTTCGAATTTGTCCAATTGAGATATCGGGAAACTTTATTTTTTTAGTATTTCTTCATTCGAAATGGATTGATTTGTAGTCGATTTCTCTAGTCTTTCGAGATTGAAAGACTAATCAAAAAATCACAAAAAAAAATAGATTGATAGGTTCCATACCTTGTATAGAACTCATGCGTGAAAGAAGGATTCGATCACATAGAGTCGACGAATGAGGTGGGTTGATTAACAATTCACAGATTAAAAAATGGCAAAAAAGAAAGCATACACTCCTCTGGTATCTATAGTATTTTTTCCTTGGTGGCTTTCTCTCTCATTTAAAAAAAGTCTGGAATCTTGGGTTACTAATTGGTGGAATACCGGGCAATCCGAAATTTTTTTGAATGATATTCAAGAAAGGGGTATTCTAGAAAGGGGTATTCTAGAAAAATTCATAGAATTAGAGGAACTCCTCGTCTTGGACGAAATGATCGAAGAATACTCGGAGACACGTCTACACAAGCTTACTCTAGGAATACAAAAAGAAACGATCCAATTAATCAAGATACACAACGAAGATCGTATCCATACGATTTTTCACTTCTCAATAAATATAATCTGTTTTGTTATTCTCAGTGGTTATTATATTTTGGGTAATGAAGAACTTGGTATTCTTAACTCTTGGGCCCAGGAATTCCTATATAACCTAAGCGACACAGTCAAAGCTTTTTGTATTCTTTTATTAACCGATTTTTGTACCGGATTCCATTCACC